CAAAAATAGAAACTTAGGGAAGTGCTTTATAAACATATGGATAAAAATAACGTATTTCATTTAGCCTCGTCATGCCTACTATCACTAGTTATTTCGGTTTTCTACTAGCAGTTTTAACTATAACCTCAGCTCTATTTATCGGTCTGAACAAGATACGACTTATTTGATTGAAATTAATTGAATGCACAATTCAAAAAAATAAACATTTCTGTGGTATTCCATATATTCTATATATTGATATTGTAGAGTTCTTTACCTTGTCAATTCAATTTCCAATTTTTGGTCATTGAGATTCATGGGCAATACAGATTAATATTTTAAGGATAGATATTACCTCTCCTTTTCCTCGTTCAACTAAATTGAAATGATTGAAGTTTTTCTATTTGGAATCGTATTAGGTCTAATTCCTATTACTTTGGCTGGATTATTTGTGACCGCATATTTACAATACAGACGTGGGGATCAGTTGGACCTTTGATTAATTAAAAGTTCTTTTTTTGATTGACCTCCTACTTGCTTTATAGGAGGTCAAATTTTTATTTCTGTTGAATTATTTCAGTATAATTTTCGATCTAACAACAACAAGAATCGAATCACGCTCTGTAGGATTTGAACCTACGACATCGGGTTTTGGAGACCCGCGTTCTACCGAACTGAACTAAGAGCGTTTTATTATCAAACTAAATGCAACCCTAATATAGCTTGCATACATATATTATCATATAGAATATCATAAAATGAAATAAAAAAAAAAGATTGATTCGGTATATGTATGTTCAATTTTTATGGATCTCAATTGATTCCTCGTTACTGTTCAGAAGATAAGTAATAGGTAGGGATGACAGGATTTGAACCCGTGACATTTTGTACCCAAAACAAACGCGCTACCAAGCTGCGCTACATCCCTTTCAATTGGTCTACAGTGTCATTGTAGAGAATCCCTGTCTTGTTTTCCACATTTTTGATTTATTTCCTCCATTGGTATATACAAATTATCTTGCCATTTCTTCTTTTTTGTCTCATATCATATATAAAATATAAAAAAAAGACTTATATACGTATGAAATAATAAATATGAAATCCGCCGTAAAGAAAAATGAATATTTGGGGGGGCGGAAAGCGACATATTTTTTTTAATAAAACAAGGGAATATCTAGCGAATTGAACTGTTGTACATTTCAATTTGAATTAGGAATTCCGCGGACAATACAAGCGGTTATTAACTATATATACATTTGATGGTATGTAATACCATTATGTATTACAAATTACTATAAGGAGGGTTTTAAATGCGAGATCTAAAAACATATCTCTCCGTGGCACCGGTAGTAAGTACTATATGGTTCGGGGCTTTAGCGGGTCTATTAATCGAGATCAATCGTTTATTCCCGGATGCGTTGGTATTCCCATTTTTTTCATTCTAGTTATTGACTTGGGAAGGGGTGAAGAAGATTAGAAAAACAATCAAATATCTGTGACTAATCCCCTTCCCCTTCTTTTTTTTAGAGTTTTTAGACTTAGAATAAGTTAGAAAAGAGAAAGAATAAAAATGGATTCAACCTCAGTCAAACTCGGACTCGGCGCCGGGTTCCAAGTGAGAACGAAAATGAAAATGTGATGGCTAGGGCAACAATATCATACAAGATACTTAAATGAAAAACTGTACTGCGATTCTAAATTTATAAATCATTGTATTACTATATTTTATATTTGATTGCAACGAAATCTTTCATAATTTTATTTAGAGTTACCAACTTCTCTTTTTTTCTTCATTTTGGATCGGAAAATGGAAGAGTTGCGTGAATCAAAAATCCAAAGGAGGTTCATGGCCAAGGGTAAAGATGCCCGAGTAACAGTTATTTTGGAATGTACTCGTTGTGTTCGAAACGGTGTTAATAAGGAATCAATGGGTATTTCCAGATATATTACTCAAAAGAATCGACACAATACGCCTAGTCGATTGGAATTGAGAAAATTCTGTCCCCGTTGTTACAAACATACGATTCATGGGGAGATAAAGAAATAGATCGAACCGATCGTCTGTGTGTCACCCTTTTCCAATCCAAGGAAGATGAAAAATTACATATATTAGACATATTTTAGATTTAAATATAAACAAACCAAATCCTATTTCTTAATTCTAAATCATTTTAGATCCGATCGAAATAGGATTTTCGGGATAAGGAATAAACAAACCATGGATAAATCCAAGCGACTCCTTCTTAAATCCAAACGATCTTTTCGTAAGCGTTTGCCCCCGATTCAATCGGGGGATCGAATTGATTATAGAAACATGAGTTTAATTAGTCGATTTATTAGTGAACAAGGAAAAATATTATCTAGACGGGTAAATAGATTGACCTTAAAACAGCAACGCTTAATTACTATTGCTATAAAACAAGCTCGTATTTTATCTTTGTTACCTTTTCTTAATAATGAGAAACAATTTGAAAGAAGCGAGTCGACCGCTAGAACTATTGGTCTTAGAACCAGGAATAAATAGGCTTACTCTTCAATTGAATTAAAATTCTAATCCAAACTCAACCGCAGATTGATGCTTTGTTCGAAAAATCCGCAAATCTAGATTTAATTGTCGTGTCGTAAGAAAAAAAAAGAATAGGGGAAGAAGAATAAATCTTTTTTTTATTGAACATATTTGCTCATTTTGACCACTTTATCATATTATGATATTTTATCATACTAATTTCTACTCTACCTTCTCGGAGTTCATTCTCCTGATAACTCCATTTTAAGCATTCCGCTGGATTATTTCCAATCTTCTTATTTTATGATCTCATTGGAAATCATATAAAGACAATTCCTATTTAATATAGTGATTTGGGCAAGTATTTTACGATTAAGAAGCAACTGCCTCTTGTACAGATTGTGTATGAATCTACTATAACTGTAGTCTATCTTATTATATCGAATTACTGCATTTATTCGAGTGATCCACAACTGTCGAAAATTTCTTTTTTGCCTACCTCTATCCCGATAAGCTGAAGCCAAAGCTCTTATTTTCTGTTGAGTAATAGTTCGAGTAAGTCTTGAATGAGCCCCTCGAAAGCTTGATGCAAATAAACGAATTTTTGTTCTACGTCTCCGAGCTATATATCCTCGTTTAATTCTAGTCATTGAATAAATGAAACTTTGATGAATAACTAATTGATTTCCTTTCTTTCAGTTATTCCTTTCTCCTTTCCTAGTCTATTAATAACAAAACGTATTTTTCCAATGTATAAAATAAAAATTCCAATGGCTTTTGCTACTATAACCTTCCCGACCACGATTTCTTTTTTTGTTCTAGTCACCCCAAAATACGAAATTGTATTGGTACTAGGTATAAAAAAAAAAAAAAAACATAGAGTAAATAAATCAAAATCGAAATGGATAAAGAAATAGTGGGTTCCTTCGTTTCTATGGTTACTTCTTAAACGGTGAGGTCCTCTCTATACACCGGAGCTCCTTCTTTTATTTCATCAATGTTATTGTTAACTTGTACAGTTCACCCTCTTTGGCTCTACCCATGAATTAGCTAGTAATCGGTCTTTCACAACGAGATCCACCTATACAGTAACGGTATTTAATTATGAAGATTTGTTGGGTAGCTGACCCTCTTAGTCCGTTCTTGGAAGAATAAGTCCATAATCTTTCTGTTAAATAAGATTTCCTCTGCTTAATGGATAAGCATTTGTTACCAATGGGGAATTCTTTCTCATCTAAAATTGAAAATTGAGGTGATTGGATTTGCACCAATAGAAACCATAAATTTGATACACAATAAAAGGATACGATAAATCTTTTTTATTGATTTTTAGGTAGTGAACGGAGTTCTTCCATTCATTCTATCCTATTCACTGGTACTTATCACTGATACGGGAAAAATTTTGTACTTTCTTTTGTCCCGGTCCATGGTCTGAACGAGTCGCACATACACCCTAGTACACGTTCCTCGACGCTGAGGGCATCCCCGAAGGGCGGGCGATTTGGTGACATTTCTGATTGGCTGTCTTGTGTTTCTAATAAGTTGTTTAATAGTTGGCATGCTGAATTGTATACATAATGAGTTGGTTTAGATCAATCCTAACCGGATGATTATGAATTACTTCTATAATTCGATATTAATAGGATTAATAGTAATAGAAAATATTATATTAACCCCCGGTAAGAAGATAAAATCTCAAATTTAGGATTTTTGCGTGAAATCCCTGCTATTTTTTATTCAACCGCTACAAGATCAACAATTCCATGAGCTTGGGCTTCTGTTGCTGACATAAAAACATCCCGTTCCATGTCTTCGGATACAACCCATAAGGGTTTGCCTGTTCTTTGTACATAAACCCTTGTGATGGTTTCGCGCAGCTTCAGTAGTTCTTCCGCTTCCAGGATAAATTCTCCCGTTTGTGCCTCATAAAAAGAACTAGCAGGTTGATGGATCATTACCCTGATGATTTAATAAATGGTTTTCTCTATCTCGCATGATCATGATGAGTCAAAGATAATAAAAAAAAGATAGGATTAACAACCGTACAGGCATCCTTTGTGCAGTGCATACGGCTCCACAATGGAATTCATTTTTACCTTCCATCGAAGGAATAGAAAATAGAGGATCTATCAGACCCAGAGCAGTAAATGATCCAATAACCACCCTTCCTTTTTTTTATTAATTTTAAAATACTATGATGGTTCCGTTGCTTTATTATTTCGTTTGTTATTCAGCAATCCCAAAGTTTCTTTTTTTTTTTTCGTATTTAAATTTTTAAATAAATATAAATAAATATTTCGTCGTCTTTCATAACAGAAATATTGTTAAGAGCCTTCCGTCGTGAAAACAAAAAAGTTTGTGACGCTGAAAGAGGCCTCCGATAAATCAGCTAAAATCGGAAATGCCTTTTATCTCATACTACTCTTTCGATACATAATCTAATGGTTTAGAAAAAAACAAGAAAAAAAAATTCTCATATCGAATTCAAAGTGCCATGCTATGATTACTTAATATTAATATTTTATATGGCGAAGGCATAGTTTTCTTTTTTGTCTCAAAAAAAAAACTCATTGGCGCCGAGCGTGAGGGAATGCTAGACGTTTGGTAATTTCTCCTCCGACTAGAATAAAAGATCCCATTGAAGCGGCTAATCCCATGCATATTGTCTGTACATCTGGTCGCACAAATTGCATAGTATCATAAATAGCTACTCCGGGTATTACCCATCCACCGGGAGAGTTTATAAATAAATACAGATCTTTGGTATCATCCTCTATACTGAGATATACCATAAGACCAATAAGTTGATTCGAGATCTCGCTATCAACCTCTTGGCCTAAAAAAAGTAATCTTTCTCGATAAAGTCGGTTGATTAGGATAAAATTGTATCCCTTAAGAACCGTACGGGCACCTTTTGATGCATACGGTTCAAAAAAAATAGCGAAAAAAAGAATCAATGTTTAGATTCTAGCCTTCTTTAGAGGACTCTTTCTAACTTCTAATGAAGGGGCTTTTTCTTCCCTTCCATTTTTCAAGAAAGATGAGTTTTGTCCTTTGGCCCGCGGTCGTTTATCTATACTATAAATTTAAATAAATAAAAAACCAATTCATTAAATTTATCGAACTAACTTTTCATTGATGTATTGTTTCATCGAGATCAAATTTAAATTGCGATGTAATTTTCTTGTTCCCGAATGGTCTTCTTCAATTCTTTTAGGTTTATGCTCTACTCCGAGTAAAGATCTGCCCGATTTGGATTTGCACATATAGGACAAATGCCCCAATAGCATTTTGCTACGACTTCTTTTTTTTTTCAATTTACTTCATACTTTTAACCAAATATTCAACCAACTATTCATCATATTACTCGATTGATTAACAGTTTTATATCAATGCTATTTCTAAATAGAATATGATACAAGTAGTAATCATAGAATAGATAGATTCCAAATTGAGTTTTTTCTAAGCGGAGCCTGGATACTTCATTTTATTAGTACAACCAAGAAAACCATAAATTATTCTAATTGATAATATTAATCTGGATACCCCCCAAAAAATAGATCTAATTGCACTTCACGCTCCAAATTTTTGATAATTAAATCAATCCGTCTTGGGCGAAAGAGAGGATATCTCGATCGGGGGAGAGAACGGGGAAATACCATATGACCCAATATATCTGACAAGTCGCACTATACGTCAACCCACGATGCATCTTCCTCTCCAGGACTTCGAAAAGGTACTTTTGGAACACCAATAGGCATTAAAGCAAAGAAAAAAGAATTAAGTACTATAGCTCACTTTGATGTGGAAGCGTAACAACGGGTTTATTGTCTTAATAAATAAGATCGGCCTTTATCAGATTTTATCTTTTAGCATATTTTATACATAGATTGAATAAGTTCATAAAAAAGGAAAACAGAATGAATAAGGGAAAATTCTTCCGAATAGGTCTTTTGAATGATGAACAAATATGTATACATTCACTCATATAAAATAGGATCAATTCCCATCCACCATTGCGTATTGGTACTTATCGAGTATAGAATAGATCTGCTTCTTTTTGTTCCTACGAATAGAATAGAATTGTTCCATTATTACTAACAGAATAGACCAAATATTAATCCTTTCGCCAAGATAATCCCCTCAAAAGGGGAGGTCCATAGCATAGTTTTTTTCAGTGCAATAAAGTTACATAGTGTCTATTTTTCGTTGATAAAGGGGTATTTCCATGGGTTTGCCTTGGTATCGTGTTCATACCGTTGTATTGAATGATCCCGGTCGTTTGCTTTCTGTTCATATAATGCATACAGCTCTAGTTGCTGGCTGGGCCGGTTCAATGGCCCTATACGAATTAGCAGTTTTTGATCCCTCTGATCCTGTTCTTGATCCAATGTGGAGACAAGGTATGTTCGTTATACCCTTCATGACTCGTTTAGGAATAACCAATTCATGGGGGGGTTGGAGTATCACAGGAGGGACTATAACGAATCCGGGTATTTGGAGTTACGAAGGTGTGGCCGGAGCACATATTGTGTTTTCTGGTTTGTGCTTCTTAGCAGCTATCTGGCATTGGGTGTATTGGGATCTAGAAATATTTTGTGATGAACGTACAGGAAAACCTTCTTTGGATTTGCCGAAGATTTTTGGAATTCATTTATTTCTCTCAGGGTTGGGTTGCTTCGGTTTTGGAGCATTTCATGTAACAGGATTGTATGGTCCGGGAATATGGGTATCCGATCCTTATGGATTAACCGGAAGGGTACAAGCTGTAAATCCTGCGTGGGGTGTCGAAGGGTTTGATCCTTTTGTTCCGGGCGGAATAGCCTCTCATCATATTGCAGCAGGTACATTGGGCATATTAGCGGGCCTATTCCATCTTAGTGTTCGTCCGCCCCAACGTCTATACAAAGGATTACGTATGGGAAATATTGAAACCGTCCTTTCGAGTAGTATCGCTGCTGTCTTTTTTGCAGCTTTTGTTGTTGCTGGAACTATGTGGTATGGTTCAGCAACTACCCCGATTGAATTATTTGGGCCCACTCGTTATCAATGGGATCAGGGATACTTCCAGCAAGAAATATATCGAAGAGTTAGTGCCGGGCTAGCCGAAAATAAAAGTTTATCAGAAGCTTGGTCTAAAATTCCTGAAAAATTAGCTTTTTATGATTACATCGGGAATAATCCCGCAAAAGGTGGATTATTCAGAGCGGGTTCCATGGACAACGGGGATGGAATAGCTGTTGGGTGGTTAGGACACCCTGTTTTTAGAGATAAAGAAGGGCGCGAACTTTTTGTACGCCGTATGCCGACCTTTTTTGAAACATTTCCGGTTGTTTTAGTAGACGGAGACGGAATTGTTAGAGCCGATGTTCCTTTTCGAAGAGCAGAATCTAAGTATAGTGTTGAACAGGTCGGTGTAACTGTTGAGTTCTATGGCGGTGAACTCAATGGAGTCAGTTATAGGGATCCTGCTACTGTGAAAAAATATGCTAGACGTGCTCAATTGGGTGAAATTTTTGAATTAGATCGTGCTGCTTTGAAATCCGATGGGGTTTTTCGTAGCAGTCCAAGGGGTTGGTTTACTTTTGGGCATGCTTCGTTTGCTTTGCTCTTCTTCTTCGGACACATTTGGCATGGTGCTAGAACCTTGTTCAGAGATGTCTTTGCTGGGATTGACCCAGATTTGGACGCTCAAGTAGAATTTGGGGCATTCCAAAAACTTGGAGATCCAACTACAAAAAGAGTATAGTCTGATACAAGATTGCTCTGTTCCTTTTTTCCTTTCTTTTTTGATTTGACATAGATAGGGTACCGGCTAAATCGTGATTCGGATTGCTGACTTTTCATTTCTTTGACTCTTGTCTTGGTCTTTTTTTTATCCGGAAAAAGATCCCAACTAAACAGGTATGGAAGCTATAATTGTAAACCGAAATCAAATCTATGGAAGCATTGGTTTATACATTCCTCTTAGTCTCGACTCTAGGAATAATTTTTTTCGCTATCTTTTTTCGCGAACCGCCTAAAGTTCCAACTAAAAAGGTGAAATGATTTCTCATTATCTCAATTGAAGTAATGAGCCTCACAATATTGTGAGGCTCATTACTTCAACTAGTCCCCGTGTTCCTCGAATGGATCTCTTAGTTGTTGAGAGGGTTGCCCAAAAGCAGTATATAAGGCATACCCAGTAAAACTTACAAGTAAACCAGATATAGAGATGGCAACTAGGGTTGCTGTTTCCATTATTATATAATTTCAAGACCACAATGGATCTATGATAAGATCATTTATTTACAACGGAATGGTATACAAAGTCAACAGATCTCACTGAATAAAAAAAAAATATAGGATTATTTATGGCTACACAAACCGTTGAGGATAGTTCTAGATCTGGGCCAAGACGAACTATTGTAGGGGATTTATTGAAACCATTGAATTCGGAATATGGTAAAGTGGCTCCTGGGTGGGGAACTACGCCTTTGATGGGTGTCGCGATGGGTCTATTTGCGATATTCCTATCTATTATTTTGGAGATTTATAATTCTTCCATTTTACTGGACGGAATTTCAAGCAATTAGATTCGATTCACAAGAACCCCTAAATAACTTTTCAATAAAAAGTAAAGTATGTAGGTTTCCGCTTTTTAGCCCACTCTTTTTTGGTAGTTCGATCGTGGAATTTCTTTTTTTTCTGTATTTCCGGAATATGAGTGTGTGACTTGTTAGAATTGATCCTATGGATACGACAGAGAATAAGTCGGTCATCTTGATCAAGATGATTTTATCTCGTTGGATATTCAGTCTAGGCTAGTATCTGGAGCACAGAATATATGAAATAGATTACAAAATATTAGAACTATGATTCATACTTATCAGACCTCGTGGCCGGACTCCGAAAAAAGAGTTAGAAGTGATAAATTCAAAAAATTTGATTCTTTCATTTATACTTATTTTGGTTAAAGGATAAACGTTTCTTTGTCTTTTTTTCATTATATTCAGTCATTGAATAAGTGATAATCCAAGGGTTCTTACTCAGGGAATTTTTGAACTTTTTTTTGGAAGGTTTTATTGAATCATCGTGGTTCTAGTATGAATCTAAGGTTTTAATTGATTCATAGGGTCTTAACAAGAGAATTCCTATCAATAATAAAGAAAACAAGAGTAAAGTCGCATTACACACAAATCAAAGAAAAAAATAGGTAAATAGAAGATTCAAGAGGCCCCTAATGATCAATATAAATACGAATGAGCCGACTTGATATTTGGGCATTATAACTACAAAGAAGACTTTTCGGATTTTGATTCTTTCGTATCTTCAGAGAAAAAATTGAATCATAGCATTAAGAAGTTTGAAACTTTTTAGTACACATATCCGTTACGAGCGGTATTTGGGTGTTTCTGTTTGAGCCGTACGAGACGAAATTCTCATATACGGTTCTCAGAGGGGGATCCCCTTGGTTTACCTATCTCAATAAAGTGTATGATTGGTTCGAAGAACGTCTTGAAATTCAGGCGATTG